GGACTGAGAAAGCGGAACTGCTTGACGTTGCATATTAGAACTCATTAAAGCTCGATTCGCGTCATTATGCTCGATAAAAGGAATAAGGGAAGCTCCAATAGAAAAATATTGGAAGGGAAAAATACTGCGAAGATGAACCTGTTCCCATGCAATAGTCAGGAATTCTTGACGGTATCGAGCTGGAACAACCTGTTCTTCCTGAATACCTCGACTCAGTGCCAAAGAATTTCCTGCTGCTATCATATAGTATTCATCTCTATTTGGTGATAAATAAAACATCCGGTTTTTTTTTGATTTTGATTCTTCAAAGATTTCATAAAACGGACTTTCTAGAGAGCCACAATGACCAATTTTCGCATGAATTGCTAAGGATGCAATAAGCCCAACGTTGATTCCTTCAGACGTGTCAATTGGACAAATGCGTCCATAGTGACTAGGATGGATATCTCGTATCCGAAAATTAGCAGTTCGCCCTGTCAATCCTCCAGGTCCCAAATAACTCAACTTTCTCCCATGAACTGTTTGTGTCAATGGATTAGTTCGATCTAAAACTTGAGATAATGGGTGTAACCCGAAAAAAGATTCATAAGTAGTTGTTAATGGAGTTGAAGATACCAAACTCTGAGGAGTCGGTATCAATTTATGTCTAATTGCTCCACATATAGTGCCTCGAACCATATTTTCTAAACGAACCAAAGCCAATCCAAATTGATCTTGTAAGAGATCCGCAACCGAACGAATACGCTTATTTTTTAAATGATTCATATCATCAAGCGTGCCCATTCCAAATTTCATTCCAATCAAATAATCCGCAGCCGCCAATATATCTCTCGGTAACAAAAATGTATTAGTCGGAGGTAGATCAAGATTCAATCTCTGGTTCATATTTCGTCGACCAATCCTTCCTAATTCACATCTTTGTTGAAAGAATTTTTTTTGTAATTCCTTACATAGAGATTCAGAAAATACTGGATCTCCGCCTACACACGTAAATTGTTGATAAAACTCCAAAATAGCAGTTTCCTTTGACCCTATTTTTTTTTTCTCCTTCTCATTTAGGAAAGACAAGAAAATCTCAGGGTAGCAAACATTTTCTAAAATTTCCCTTAGATTCAAACCCATAGCTGATGATAGAACTAGAATAGAGATTTTCTGTTTCCTACTTACACGAGCCCATATCCTTGCTTTTCTATCAATCTCTAATTCGAATCTTCCTCCCCAATCTGATATTATGCTGCCGGTATAGACCGAAATTCCGTTATGGTCCGCTTCGGACCGATAATAGATACCAGGGCTTTGCAAGATTTGATTGATCGCAGTTCTGTATATTCCATTTACTATAGAGGTTCCCAGGGAATTCATTAGAGGAATGTTTCCAAAAAAAAGGGTTTGTTTTTGTATATCCCTACTGGTTTTCCAAATTAATCTCGCGGATACGTATAATTCAGAAGAATATGTGATTGCTTCATATACAGCATCTCTTTCTTTTATCAATGGTTCCACTAATTGATATGTTTCCGCAAATAATTGGAATTCAATTTCTTGTTCTGTATCTTCAATTTTTGGAAACTTATAAAGTTCTTCGGTTAAGCCATGATCAATAAACCTACAAAACCCTTCAAATTGTATCTGATTAAACCCAGGTATTGTAGACGTTCCCTCATTTCCATCCCCCAGCATTTTTAATTTATCATTTATCGAAAAAATCCCATTATTGAATCATTCTTTATCCAAAAATATGGATCGATCTAGCAACGATGGAATTGAATATTCTGTTTACTAAATCACATGAAATTTTATCCTAGTATGAACATAGGAATAAAGAGCAAGTTGGAATTTGAAACAGATACACAAATGGAAAGAAAATGAAAAATTTGACTTAACTTAGACTTATTTTATGGAGTTTTAGCTTTGTATAAAATATCAAAAGTTATTTCATTTTTACCACTATTATGATATTACATATTACAATCCGATTAGATACCAGCAAAATAAACGTATTCCGAATTTGGTCTGTTTGATGAGAGAAAGACATAATAATCAGAAAAACGAAAAAGTTGATTAATATTTCATTTTTCATCGATTCAGTTAAACAAAAGATTCGCATATAATATAAAGGAGACGCTTTTACCTAATTTTTTAGTTTTAGTCTAATTCATATAATAAGTGCGTAAGAAAACTTGTATTTATTAAACATGTTCAGATATGACTCTAGCTATCTATACATATCTCCTCCTTTATTGAATTTCTATTCGGGACAGCCTATGTCGTGTTCTATGAAAGTTACTATTTTCTATAGACAAAAATCATATACAGAACAGTTAAGATATTTGATTAGATATCTGTAAAACAATTTAGGTTCTGGGGTTTACATATATGCATAATTGCTATTATAATATTAATATAACTATAACTGAAACTGAGAAGACTTTTTTTTTTTTTTAATCTTGATTAGTTATGTATTAATTTGGATTTCTTATATCATTAGGGAAAGACAATTTTATAAATTGTAGATTAAAATCCGAGAATCGTTCATGAATTCACAGTTACATAGTTAATGGTCCCGATTTGTCCTGAATTTTTGCTTTTGTGACTGAAAAGCCACTTTTTATTTCTCAACTCAATCTAAAAAGAAAAGGGGGGATATTTTCAGCTATTTTGTATCGTCTTGGCGGCATGGCCGAGCGGTAAGGCGGGGGACTGCAAATCCTTTTTCCCCAGTTCAAATCCGGGTGTCGCCTGATCAACAAAAGCTTCGAAATACCCCTATTATTTTGCTGATTTAACTTGCCAAATTTGTCCTCAACGTAATCCTAACGGAAGAAAAGGATTCTTGATACTTGCTTGATTCTAAACATCTGAAAGTTCTTTCCTCTAAAGTGCTGTAAATCCTTTCGTCTCGGATTCAAGGCAAGTTTGCAAGTTTCTAGTAGTGGGGAATTGATAAACCTTAATCTGATAGCCCTTACATTACTAATGTAATGTCTACTGATTGGATCTTAAAGTAGAGTGAATACTCAAGAGGAAGTTAATTAGTAATTGCAGAAACGGCGTAAGGTACTTTGTCTACAGACTCATAAAAATCTCTGAGTACTGGGGCATTCAATCAATCAATACTAATTAGATTGATTGAATGGATTAATTGGCCTTTTTTACTTTTAGATTTTTTATCTAAAATAAAAAAAACCAAGTTCTTTTAGGGAATTCCTATTCCGTTCTTGACTAGACTGTCTTACGATTGTTTTACATAGAGAATGGAGAGAAGGTAAGGTACAGATTCGATCAAATGGAAAAAATAGGGGTATGTAATAAATAACGATCCATCTTGATTCTATCTTTTTTAGACGTTTGAGTTAATGAAGCACAACAAAACATGTTATTGTTCCTACATGTTAGAAAAATTTTCTTGATACTTCCAAAAGCGTCGTTGCTTATTTTGCTTGTACTTAATCTTTACTGATTCTACTACAAATCATATACTAACTTATTAGAATTGAATTGGGTTTATTAGATCGTTTCATCAATGGTATGTAGCAAAATCCTTTTTTGACTCTGTGCCAATAATTCGACTATTATTAGTGAATAATAATGGAATAATTCCTTCATAATAATTCCTTCATATTCATAGAGATAGGGGATAGAATTAACATGGATATAGTAAGTCTCGCTTGGGCTGCTTTAATGGTAGTCTTTACATTTTCCCTTTCACTCGTAGTATGGGGAAGAAGTGGACTCTAGAGTCGAGGTACTACGAATTGAACTGAGGAATCAAACTGCATCAATTGTTTTATAAATTGTTTGGCAAAGATTTCACTCTTCTTATTAATTATTCATTTTATTTTAGAATTCATTTTTTTTTAGATAAAATTATCTGCATTTCCATATTATATTGAATTCTAGTAGAGTAATGTAGTCTATGAATAATCAAATATATATTCAATAACAATAATCCTATATATGAAATTATGAAATATGAATAAGAACTTTCTATAATTATTTCATATATTCATATATATATATATGACTTGTATTATATATATGACTTGTATTCTATATATGAATAATCAAAAAAATACGAATAATATCATTTCAATCAAACAAATAAGGAATGAATACAAATGATTGGAAATCCGTTTCTAACCAAATTCTTCCTAAAATTTCTATAAATTTCTATTTTGATAAACCCCGCTCTTAACAGTGTTACAGATCTAGACAATGCGGAAGAGTGTAAACCTTTTTAACCTTTCTATTTGCCTTTTTATTTGTTCTGTTTCCCCCTTGTTTAAAGAGAAAAGAAAGCGGTTCGGTTATTAAATATTCAATTAAGTGAATACATCTCGATAATTCATATATACATGCAGGAAAATACGTATTTAGATTGTAGATTGATCTATATTAAGCCGCCTACATCGTTATCCAGTACAAATACACTGCATAACAATAATATAATAGAGAGTATGGTAGAAAGATTCCTATTTCTTTCTACCATACTCATACTATCGGATCTCATAGAATACTGTTGATTCTAGTCCGCTCATTTCATTTAAGAATTGGAATCCTTTTCATTTTTCATTTTTTTTTGTTTCTTCAATCATTAATCATTGACAAGAATTAAGAAGTCAAGTTTCATTCAACTTTATCGCCCTGACTTTGACTGATCGTTTTTACGTATATTATAAGCAAAAAGGCAGTAGGAACTAGAATGAACAGTGCAGTAGCAATAAATGCGAGAATATTGACTTCCATAATCTCACTATTTATTTGATTTTTCTTTACTTCGCAATAACTCGGGATTTAATCCCATAGAGATGATAACTCTTTCGCCTGTAAATGAAATATCATGAATAACAATATCTGAACTATCAAATCGATTCATCGTCGAGAATTAAATAGTATAACATAGGAAGATCCTTTATCCATACCGAATCAAAAATTTCTTGACTTTCTTTTTTATTTATCACTTTTTCCATTCTTTCTTTTCTCTAAACGACTGCTTTCTCATCTGATGAAGCCTCATCTAAACGCCTTTACGCTTACATTGGTTACAAACAAAGGTATAGAAGCAAAAAAAATATATATATATATATAGAAAAATTAAGAAGGATCCCTTGGGAATGACATTATGCTATTTGTCCTCTTTTTACATTTTCCAGAAAAAGGAGAGAGAAATTTATGTATTTTTTTTTTTTTATTACATTTTGATCCGTCGGGACTGACGGGGCTCGAACCCGCAGCTTCCGCCTTGACAGGGCGGTGCTCTGACCAATTGAACTACAATCCCAGGGAAATAAAGTATACGGTATACATAGTCTTATGATTTCACTCAAAGACTTTCTATTTAGAATTTAGATTAGAATTGTCGTCTTGTAACAGAGACGTGAGTAATATACATATCAATGCTTTTTAATGCGAACAGCAAGGATTACTCGTAATCCTTTACTTATTTCCAAATCGATTGATAATCGTTCTTTCAATGAAAAAAATCATAAAGTAATGGAAAGAAAAAAACTCTTTTTTTTTTTTTTCTTAGACTTTATACTTACAGATCATGATATGAATCTAGATCATCAGCAAGATCATGATTTTTTTGAAAAAAGGAAAAGAGCCAAACAAAAAATAGCGGGTGGGACAACCATTTTCCTTTTTTTTTCTTTCGTATCGGGCATTTCTGGAGAACAAAGGGGTTATATCATTTCATGTGTGTGGATTAGCGAATTATTGGGCCGAGCTGGATTTGAACCAGCGTAGACATATTGCCAACGAATTTACAGTCCGTCCCCATTAACCGCTCGGGCATCGACCCAGGAAGAATCAATTCTGTTCTGGGCTTACTGAGAATCCCTGATCCATTTTTCCTTTCGTAATACCTTACCCCCAGGGGAAGTCGAATCCCCGCTGCCTCCTTGAAAGAGAGATGTCCTGAACCACTAGACGATGGGGGCATATTTGCCCGACCACCAGCACACTATGCTCATAGTATGAGCAGTTTTTTGAAATTGTCAATATACAATAGAATGATATGGTCTGACTAGATCCGAAGTCTTTTTTCGTCTTTCATGATTCCATAGAATTTTTTGTCTATTCCTGAATCATTCATTAGAATCGCTATTCTATATAAATCTATTTTTTATTATCTACTATAATTTCATTTCGATTTAGAATTTATATTTTAGAATTTATATTTATGATTTGGACTTTTTTCTAAGAATTTTGTTCATCGAATCTCTCCATCAACGACTCAATAAAATATCTAAAATATCTCGAATCTATGTTGAATTAGTAGGTACATGTATTAATCCAATGTCAAAGACCTTTTTTATTTCCCCTATATTTACTAGGTTACCCTATAATATAATGCACTAGGTAAATAAAATTGCTGTAAATCCAATTTTTCGTTGGGGAATAAGCCATTATGAAAATAAAATATATATCTATAAATATGTTATAATTCAATCTATTTATATTCACTAAACTCATAGTGGTTTTTTAAGGAATAAAATGAAAGAGGCCTTTTTAACTCAGTGGTAGAGTAACGCCATGGTAAGGCGTAAGTCATCGGTTCAAATCCGATAAGGGGCTTTTATCCTAAAACTCTCGTGGGAGTATTCGTGGGAGTATTCATATTTTAAGAGAAAATAGTGAGACTGTTGATATTTGTAATATCAAAAAGTAAGAAAGCGTATAATTCTAAAAATGAATGAATTAGCATAAGTTCTCATTCTAATAAGTTATAGTATAGTAATACTAGGGATAAATTTTCTTTTGAATCGGCAAACATTTCTATTTGACTTTACATTATTAAAAAAAAAAAAAATAAAAGATTCGAAATCAACAAAAAAAAGAAAAAGTAAGTGAACCTAACCCATTGAATTATTATTATATCCACTATGCTGATATTAAAATTCGATATAGATGAAATCGGAACAGTGGGTCTCCCCTTTCATTTTCATATTTCTTTGGACTCTGCGGAAATCCGTCGATATTTCCGATTAAATCGTCTTACTCCTAGATGCTCTATAGGAAAAAATGACTATTCCTCTCTTTCCCATAAAAAAAGTTTCATAACATAAGAGACATAGCAAAGACCTTTTCTATATCCTTCTTTGATTCCAGAACACAGGATAATTTTTTTTATATCTCCATTTCTCCTTATTTGTTTTTTTATCCATTCTCTTTTTAGATTATATATTTCGAATTTCGATACTGTAGAGAATCGATATAGAATATTAGGTAGAATTAGATAGAATAAGATTTCTATATATCTATTAGATCATGGCTTCATGTATCAAAAATTTCCCTATTGGTACAGACGAGATTTGTGTTCTGACAATGTAATGTAGAATAAATGTGATAAAAAGACTTTAATTTAAAGTCTTCTATATATTTATATTTAATTCTAGGAAAATTCATTCTTTTTTCCTTCCTAACAGATAAACTAAAACGAAATGTAAAAAAAAAAAATTGATGTGTATTTCTTCTTTCAGCCCCTGAAAAAATATA